TTCCGTGTTGCATTAGAAACTTATTATTATACGAGATTATACGAAAATGAATCCTTCCTAGGAGGGAACAAATATTTATCTTTTCGATGAGAGTTTGTACACAACATGGGAGAAACCTATCTTCTATTTATAATAATTGAAGAAAAGGTTCTATCATATCATATATAGTGAATTGATACTCCCGATTCCCACAAAATCATTTCTTTCGTTCAATAGTTACTCGTTATTAGTTAATAATCCTAGTGATTGGATCTATATGCGTATTCCGATAGGAAATGAAATAGTAAAATGATTTTTCGTCGAATGACTATTCATTTATTGTATTTTCAAATAGGGGGCAGGAAGGATCTATGGGAAAATGGTGGTTCAATTCAATGTTGTCTAACGAGGAGTTAGAACACAGGTGTGGGCTAGGTAAATCAATGGACAGTCTTGGTCGTCCTGTTGGAAATACCAGTGGAAGTGAAGATCCCATTCTAAATGATACGAATAAAAACAATCATAATCATGGTTGGCGCGAAAGTAATAGTTGCAGTAATGTTGATAATTTTTTCGGTGTCAGGGACATTTGGAGTTTCATCTCTGATGACACTTTTTTAGTTAGGGATAGTAATGGTAACAGTTATTCCGTATATTTTGATATTGAAAATCGGGTTTTTGAGATTGACAATGATAGTTCTTTTCTGAGTGAACTAGAAACTGCTTTTTCTAGTTATCTGAATAGCGGGTCTAAGAGTGACAATCGCTACTATGATCATTATATGTATGATACTACGTATAGTTGGAATAATCACATTAATAGTTGCATTGATAGTTATCTTCGTTCTGAAATCAGTATTGATAAGTACATTTCGAGTGGTAGCGACAATCACATTTACAGTTATATTTATAGTTACATTTGTAGTGGTGAAAGTGTAAGTGATAGTGACAGGGGGAGTTCTAGTATAAGAACTGGCGGTAATGGCAGTGATTTCAATATAAGAGGAAGATCTAATGATTTCGATGGAAATAAAAAATACAGACATTTATGGGTTCAATGCGAAAATTGTTATGGATTAAATTATAAGAAATTTTTTAGGTCAAAAATGAATATTTGTGAACAATGTGGATATCATTTGAAAATGGGTAGTTCAGATAGAATCGAACTTTCGGTTGATTCGGGCACTTGGGATCCTATGGACGAAGACATGGTCTCTATTGACCCCATTGAATTTCACTCGGAAGAGGAACCTTATAGAGATCGTATCAATTCGTATCAAAGAAAGACAGGTTTAACTGAGGCTGTTCAAACAGGCATAGGTCAACTAAATGGGATTCCCATAGCCATTGGGGTTATGGATTTTCAGTTCATGGGGGGTAGTATGGGATCCGTAGTAGGCGAGAAAATCACCCGGTTGATCGAATATGCTGCTAATAGATCTCTACCTGTTATTATGGTGTGTGCTTCTGGAGGAGCACGCATGCAAGAAGGAAGTTTGAGTTTGATGCAAATGGCTAAAATATCTTCCGCTTTATATGATTATCAATTCAATAAAAAGTTATTCTATGTATCAATCCTTACATCTCCTACAACCGGCGGAGTAACGGCCAGTTTTGGTATGTTGGGAGATATTATTATTGCTGAACCCAATGCCTACATTGCATTTGCGGGGAAAAGAGTAATTGAACAAACATTGAATAAGACAGTACCTGACGGTTCACAAGCAGCTGAGTATTTATTCCATAAGGGCTTATTTGATCCAATCGTACCACGTAATCCTTTAAAAGGTGTTCTGAGTGAATTATTTCAGCTACACGGTTTCTTTCCCTTGAATCAAAATTCAAGTAGAGCGCTAGGCTCAGTTATTTGTAGCGAACTTTAGTTCATCGGAATCAAATTCAAAATAAGAAGAGTGGAGTTTTCTTTGGTAACATAAGTTCTATAGGAAGTTTCGGATAATTACTTTTTTTGATGCAGATTTTTTATCCTACCCCTATTCATGATTAGTAATCAGGAACCCCCTATCAGGAGGAAAAGAGTGAATTCTTCCTTCCGCGGAATGGAATTGGGAAAAAAAATCAAAAGAATTTCATGTTCCCTTCTTTCATATTAATATATATCATATTAATATATATAGAATAATTCAAATCTATAAGGGAAGTGTTGCATATTTTTATATCTCCCGAGGACCTACACTTTTGACTATGAATTCCTGTTGGATCGGATTCTAACAAATCCTTAGGAAACTCGTAAGAAACTCTTTATTAGAAGATAAGGGCGGTAGAACAAGAATAATAAAGCGGATTATCATCCATCTATTTCTTGTAGAAAGGTGAATAGATACACTTATTTAGCTCTACATTCCTTGCACTTATTATATACTTAATAATACTTATAATAGATATACTTATCATAAGATAAGATATCTTTATAACAGGTACAAATATTAAATCGAGGCACCCATTCTATGACAGATTTCAATTTACCCTCTATTTTTGTGCCTTTAGTGGGCTTAGTGTTTCCAGCAATTGCAATGGCTTCTTTATCTCTTCATGTTCAAAAAAACAAGATTGTTTAGACCTGATAGGACAAAATTTCATCAATTTATTTCAACACTTGGACTTGGATCATAATAGGGATATCCATTTAGTGGAATATGATACGACATGTGGCTCCCTCCGGGCACAAATAAAAAAGTGATTATACATGCGGATACATTATATATGGATAAATGCATGTATATGGGGGGATAGCTGTTTTAAAATGGATCAGAGCGGATATCTGAAATAGAAAGTTAACGTATCTATATTATGTAGATATACATAGTGGTGGTATTATACGAAGGGGATGTTATTATTTTATATCTAACCAATTCGATGAATTACTCCTAATAGTTCGCGTCATAATAGTGCTAGTTGATGAGAGTTACTTCGGGAGCAAAATAAAAAAAAGTAAAATCAAATTCATTTGGCTTATTCTCTTCTCTCAATTCCAATAGGATGCAACTGGATCTAGTATGAACTATCGATCAGAACGTATATGGATAGAACTTATAACGGGGTCTCGAAAAACCAGTAATTTCTGCTGGGCCTGTATCCTTTTTTTAGGTTCACTAGGATTCTTATTGGTTGGAACTTCCAGTTATCTTGGTAGGAATCTGATATCTTTATTCCCGTCTCAGCAAATCATTTTTTTTCCCCAAGGAATCGTGATGTCTTTCTATGGGATCGCAGGTCTGTTCATTAGTTCCTATTTGTGGTGCACAATTTCGTGGAATGTAGGTAGCGGTTATGATCGATTCGATAGAAAAGAAGGAATAGTGTGTATTTTTCGTTGGGGATTTCCTGGAATAAATCGTCGCATCTTCCTTCGATTCCTTATGAGAGAGATTCAATCGATCAGAATGGAAGTTAAAGAGGGTCTTTATCTTCGACGTGTCCTTTATATGGAAATCAGAGGCCAGGGCGCCATTCCCTTGACCCGTACTGACGAAAATTTGACTCCACGAGAAATTGAACAAAAAGCTGCTGAATTGGCCTATTTCTTGCGCGTGCCAATTGAAGTATTTTGAAATGAAGGGAATGAATGCTTTCTCAGCATGAGGGAAGGGACCCAGGAACCCCCTTTTAAATATAACTGAAGCTTCTTCGGAACGTTCATTCGAGCAAAACATGTTAGATTCTATTTCCCCCGTTCCGTTGGTAATCCTTCTGTGGCCCATAGAATAAAGCAGGCGGACGTATACGGAACAACCATAATAAGAAGCAATTTTGATCGACCAAAACTCCTTTTTCTGCATATAGAACTCAATTCTACTAGTAACAAGTCTAATAAGTATGTATTCATCACACATATCAGAGCATTTCGGAATACATAATTTCTCTTTTTAGGGCCAATACTTTGGATTAATACATTAGATACAGATGTATCATATCTCGTTAATTATCTTTCTTTTGTCAATCGATGTTTCTTTTTTGATCCTTTCTTTAGCTCCTGGATAACCAAACGTTTAGATCTCTCATAACTATCCAATTTCTCTCTCGTTTTGTCACCTATTTCGGATTTCATCATTAATATTTTTCAGAAATATCCCCTCAATTATTCCCGGGTCGTGGGTAGCCAGTGAAAATTTCGAAAAAATAATTGAGGGGAGTTCTTTCGTCTCGAAATCAAAATAATATTCATTATTTCAAGCGGTTCTTTTGGGCATTCATCGAAAGAACAAATGAAGATAGAGTTGGTTCGAATTTGACCAACTGAGATATCTGGGAAAAGTATTTGATTATTTCTTCATTCGAAACGGGCCCTTATTCTATTTCTATTTCTATATTCTTTCTAGATCCAAGGACTAAACAATTCAAAAAAAAAAAAAAAGGAATAGATCCATAGGTTCCATACCTTGTTATAGAACTCATGCTTCATAGAAATATCGGATCAGATAGAGTCGGCGAATGAAGCGGGTTCATTAACAATTCACAGATGAAAAGTGTCAAAAAAGAAAGCATTGACTCCCCTCCCGTATCTTGCATCTATAGTCTTTTTGCCCTGGTGGATCTCTCTCTCATTTAATAAAAGTCTGGAACCTTGGGTTACTAATTGGTGGAATACCGGACAATCCGAAACTTTTTTGAATGATATTCAAGAAAAGAACGTTCTAGAAAGATTCGTAGAATTAGAACAACTATTCCTGTTGGATGAAATGATAAAAGAGTACCCGGAGACACAGATACAAAAGCTTCGTATAGGAATCCACAAAGAGACGATGCAATTGGTCAAAATGCACAACGAAGATCATATCCATATCATTTTGGATTTCTCGACAAATATAATCTGTTTTGCTATTCTAAGTGGTTATTCTATTCTGGGTAATGAAGAACTTGTCATTCTGAATTCTTGGGTTCAGGAATTCCTCTATAACTTAAGCGACACAATAAAGGCTTTTTCTATTCTTTTATTAACTGATTTATGTATCGGATTCCACTCACCCCGGGGGTGGGAACTAATGATTGGTTCGGTCTACAAAGATTTTGGATTTGCTCATAACGATCAAATTATATCTGGTCTTGTTTCCACTTTTCCAGTCATTCTAGATACAATTTTGAAATATTGGATCTTCCATTATTTAAATCGTGTATCTCCTTCACTTGTAGTGATTTATCATTCAATGAATGAATGAAGAACTCATTTGATCTGCTGATATCAATCAAATCATGATGCTACTTCGTACATAAACAAACCGTTTTGAAGCTTACTCACTCTTTATACTTCTACCCGCCCAGGGGGTTCCTACTATACTTCAGTACAATTATTCCAGTACAATGGCAGAATCATGGATAGGGAACTATGCTAGCTACCTACCTAATTTATTGTAGAAATTTCCGGGATCAATTATTGGACCATGCAAAATAGAAATACCTTTTCCTGGGTAAAGAAAGAGATGACTCGATTCATTTCCGTATTGATCATGATATATGTAATAACTCGGACATCTATTTCAAATGCATATCCTATTTTTGCGCAGCAGGGTTATGAAAATCCACGAGAAGCAACCGGGCGTATTGTATGTGCCAATTGCCATTTAGCTAATAAGCCCGTGGATATTGAGGTTCCGCAAGCTGTGCTTCCTGATACTGTATTTGAAGCAGTTGTTAGAATCCCTTATGATATGCAACTGAAACAAGTTCTTGCTAATGGTAAAAAGGGGGCTTTGAATGTGGGGGCTGTCCTTATTTTACCCGAGGGATTCGAATTAGCTCCCCCCGATCGTATTTCTCCCGAGCTGAAAGAAAAGATGGGCAATCTGTCTTTTCAGAGCTATCGCCCCGCTAAAAGAAATATTCTTGTAGTGGGTCCTGTTCCTGGTCAGAAATATAGTGAAATCGTCTTTCCCATTCTTTCTCCGGACCCTTCTACTAAGAAAGAGGTTCACTTCTTAAAATATCCCATATACGTAGGCGGGAACAGGGGAAGGGGTCAGATTTATCCCGACGGGAGCAAGAGTAACAATACAGTCTATAATGCTACAGCAGCAGGTATAGTAAGCAGAATAGTACGTAAAGAAAAAGGGGGATATGAAATAAGCATAGCCGATGCATCGGATGGACACCAAGTGGTTGATATTATACCTCCAGGACCAGAACTTCTTGTTTCAGAGGGTGAATCCATCAAGCTTGATCAGCCATTAACGAGTAATCCCAATGTGGGTGGATTTGGTCAGGGAGATGCAGAAATAGTACTTCAAGATCCATTACGTGTCCAAGGTTTGTTGTTCTTCTTGGCATCTGTTATCCTAGCACAAATCTTTTTGGTTCTCAAAAAGAAACAGTTTGAGAAGGTTCAATTGTCCGAAATGAATTTCTAGATCCACGGATTCATCAAGTTGGTAAAAAGGGCCGAATTATTGTTGATCAATGCAATTATGTATGATCCAAAAAAATATGGAAAGCCCCTTGTCTTGCTTTGTTTATACTGCTTTTCTGCGAGATGCCGGGAATTGCTTGTATCCCATTCCCAGTAATAGTATGTATATTGCGAAGAAGACTACTTGACCCTCCCCCCCTTTTTTTTTTTTTCAATCCAAATTGGAGCGGTGTGACGCTTCTTATTGCCGGATTGTAAATGCCATGGAATGCATCAATAGTTTTTTCTATCTAATAGAATCGAATTCTAATAGACAATAGGCGGCATAACATTAAGTAGGAAGAGAATACGCGGCAAGGGATAAATGAAAGAATGATTCTGGGAGGGATTACTTGTCTTCCTAATTTTCGACACAAGAAAAGGGCGGAAAATTCCTTTTCTTGTGTCGAAATAATAATGATTCTTGATCTTGTTCGTCAAAGATTACTGTTTTCTTTTCCAGGTCTATCGGAACCTCTTTCTTTAGATTCATAAGAAGTGGCGGACAAACAAAAAAGGGGGATGGCTTAGTAAACAAATAGAACTTCTTCAACGAACTTATAAAATTTCAAGTAAAAAAAAAAAAAAAATTTTAAGATGAGATAATAAATAAGGATTTGGATATGTGCAAAAATCCAAGATTTTCCCCTTTTTACTTGATGAAATTTTATTTTTATAGAATAGAGTAGAGTAAGGTTCAATTAAATTAGTATAGAAATGGTTTGCAGGATGTCTCATCTGTAGAAATCCTGTGTCATCCAAAAAATCAATTGATTCCTTTTTTCTTCTTGTTTCGGAAGGGGCCCTCATACTATGGCGGAACAGATACTATGAATCAATCAAGGGATTCCATTTTTCAAAAACATCATCAGAAACAAAGCATCCTTTTATCATTTCTATGAATCTAATATTATGATTATGTTGACTGGATGAATTTCCAACTTTTTTTATGTTATGGAATAGATCAAACAAAGCCTTACCCGAAGAGTAAGAACTCAATAGGACCTTACCCCCCGAATCAGACAAAGAGGGGTAAGGTCCTATTGAGTTCTTACTTTTTCATGTCTACAATCCGGCTCATCCGATTACTATAGGGATGATCCCAATCCGGAATATGAGCC